ATAGTTGAACCAATTCCGGGAATTCCGTATTCAAGTCAATGATGCATTACATTAATTATATTCATAAAATTTTTTATAAAATAATAAAAATCTCAAAATATTTAATTCTATTTTTTTCTTATTTCTTATTAATTTAATAAAAAAATAAAGTAAAAGCGGGTAGCGGGAATCGAACCCGCATCGTTAGCTTGGAAGGCTAGGGGTTATAGTCGACGTTGATTCATCATTTTTAACGTCTCTAATTCAAAACTGAACGTGAAACTTTGGTTTCATTCGGCTCCTTTATGGAAGATGTATAAATTCCTATATTAAGACATGAACGAAAAAAAAAATTCCACCCATAACATCTATGTCAGCTTTTCTGTCTGAATGTATTCAGAACAACCCGCTTTCTAGACGATCCCTATAGAAAAGAGGGGGATTATATTATAACAACCTTTCTAGTTACTTCGTTCTCTATTTCTATGTGAGAGAATCCTTAGGAAAAGCATTTTGTTTCTACCGAGCTAAAACAATTTGTCGATGTCTCTAGTAAACCAAAGTCATTGTTTAATAGCCATTTTGCTTCAATTTCCGTAATACAAATTCCAAATTAAAGATTTAGTTACGATTAGAAAGCCACTTTCTATCTTTATCCATGGATCCTTTACTCATACTTATTCAATTAGAAGTATTGATCTAATTAAAAAAAAAAATTATGTTTCGTAATCTCATAATCCAATTTTTCAATTTTGAATTGATTCTTGGATACAAATCACGAGAATGTATATTCTTCCTCGAATTTTTCATTGAGAGGTAAAGGATTAAATCCTTTTAAGAAATAAAGTTTTTGGTCGGAATGAAATATTAATCAAACCGAAAGACCCCTTAACTATATAAAGGATTATAGAACGAATCACACTTTTACCACTAAACTATACCCGCTACAATCCGATTATTGTATATAAATGAACCTTTTGTCGAACAAGAAAATGGGTCGTAATAAAAAGTTAAAAGAGTAAAAAGAAAGGATAGGATCATAAAATAATCATGAAAATTAGAGCGTTTACGTGTTGTATCAGAGAACCCAATGAGATTCGGAAAAGAGAATTCATTAAATTTCAATAACTAAAACGAAATAACAAGTGTTTTTTTGCCGGAGGTTTTTGACCTAGACGTCTCGACAAAACTACTTAAGCCATAACATACATGAAAATGTATTGTGCAAGAATCCACAGCTCCCTTTTTGTTATTTATTTACTTTACTAAAATAAAAGGAATAAAGAAAATAAAGAATAAATATAAAAAATTAAGATAAGAAACGACACTTTGATTCGATATCATTTGATTCTATATCATAGAAATCAAAAGAGTTTTTATTTTTCCAATCGTAATAACAAGCAAGTATTTTAGTTTTCAAATAAAAAAAAAATTATTTATGATTCGTTGGAACAATAAATGGCGGGCCCGGCCTGGTCAGTACTTAGCCGGGCCGTGGAACTAAAAAGCACTCTCGGATGAAAAAAAAATATTATGAAGGGCTCTTTCAATCCTTATTTTTTATAATGTAACATAGTATTATCCTTTTTCAATTGGGAGGAGAGATGGCTGAGTGGACTAAAGCGTCGGATTGCTAATCCGTTGTACGAGTTTTTCGTACCGAGGGTTCGAATCCCTCTCTTTCCGTTTTTGTTGATGACTTGGTATTTTCTTTCGAATTTTTCGCGAGCTCTTTTTATTTTTAATAGTTAAAAATGTGTAATAGATAAAATCCTACTAAGAACATTTAAAAATCAAGCAAGGAAAACAAAAACCTTATCTTTTATTCTTCACGTCCAGGATTACGTCCTGGATCATTAGACAGGAATCCGAAAATAAAGAGAGAAACAAAGAATATCACTACCGTGTAAACAAATAGTTTGAGAGTAAGCATTACATAATCTCCAAGATTTTTTTTAGTAAAAAAGAGAATAGATTCTCCGTTTTTATACCGCATACCCTACTATTTTGATTTTTTATTTTGACACCAAGAAATAAAGTGGGGTGATCCAGATTTTTCGCGGTTGTACAAGAATTTCAATATTTGAATTGAGGGTGTAAGACTTATCTGATCTTATCAATTCTTTTCTTTGAATTTTTTTTTTTTCAATAAATCATGAATTTGTCTAGACATTATTAAATTAAAGATATCATCGAAAACTTACAGCAGCTTGCCAAACAAAGGCTAAGAGAAAAAAAAACAGAGGTATTACTGGCATAACATCTACGATTGGATTTAAAAAAGCGTAGGCCTCGGGCAATTTGGCGACGAAAAAACTACTTGAATAAAGAGCAGAATTAAGACAGATACAGATCAAACTAAATATATTAAGCATAACAAACATTTTGTTCTTGAGGATAATTGTATTTTATTTATTTTGATTGAGTTATTAATAAATTGAGTTTTTTATTATTTTATTATTATAAATATGTTATTATTCATAGAAAAGAAAAATGAATAAAAAGAAAATAAGATAGACCAAAAAACTTTCTTTGATTTGAACTCACCCAATCAAAAATCCTTCAATTCTCAAATCAAAAGAGAATAGAATAAACCATACTTTCATACAATATCTTAATTGAATTATATGTAATGATCAATAAATTCTGTTTAATTCTACGTCTACATGTATAAAAATTCTAGTAATCTATTTTATAGATAATAGATATTTAGACTTGAGTTGACGAACAACCAGTACCAATATTAGTGTTTATTAGTGTCGACTAGAAATGGGGCGTGGCCAAGTGGTAAGGCAACGGGTTTTGGTCCCGCTATTCGGAGGTTCGAATCCTTCCGTCCCAGAACATACCTGACCCACGATCATTTTATTAATCTATAATTTTATTAATCTATAATAAAAAATAAAATATATATCTATATCATAATCTATATCATAATAAAATATATCAAAATAAAGATTGTCTTTTCGACCAGTCTTCCGTTTAAGAGTATAATATTGTTATAGAATGTGATTCTTATTTCTTTTTTTTTTTTTTATTATTATTAATCATATCTTTTTCACAAATTTAATCGAGTTCAAATAACACGCATATGAAACGAAATTTTTATTTGTTAAATATTACTGATTTTACAATATGAAATACGAAAAAATAACAACCTAAATCTTCAATCTTTCCTTACATCAGTCTTTTTTTTTATTAATCATTGATGGTTTAATCCAATATGGATTTATCTTTCTCTTAATGATGATAAAAAGCGAATGGTACTTACTGTAAAACCTTATGCAAATAATGATATAGGGTAGGAAACTATTCAATCAATTAAATCTTTTTAATGATTTCTTATGAGTTCTTAGTACTCTGAAGAAGTGTGAAATTGTTGAATTTATCCTATCACGTTACTTGAAGATAGAGATTCAAAATAACTTGTTTATTCGTGTTTATTTATTCATGTTATGTTAGTTATAATAAAAAAAAAATTATAAACAATGGGGTTAAATTGATTGAATTCTTGTTGAGACTTCGTCATACATTATCCATTCTTCATATAGAAGAAAAAAGTATAGATTATTATGTACCGACCGAACCGATGATTATTCACGATTCCATAATTGAATCAATTACATACTGGTTCCAAACTGAAGGAATGTTATGGTAAAACTTCGTTTAAAACGATGTGGCAGAAAGCAACGTGCGACTTGAAGGACATGATCAGCTGTGGATTCTTACATCCACCACTTTTTTATATTATATAGGAACGAAAGTGCTCTTGGCTCGACATCATTTGTTCTGTTCCACTGGAACCCTCATTTTTGAGAGTGTTGCCATGTAAATAGTACACGATGGAGCTCGAGTAGAACGTATTGATTAATTTCTCAAGGGCAAGAATCTAAGGTTAGTATCGATCAATAAATTGGAACAACTTCGTAAGTATATTTTAGATATATAAATCTAAAGGATCCAATTCGATAAAATTTAAAAGTTAATTTTGTTTGGAATTGGTAAAACTCTTTTGATCAAATCAAAAGTAAAGTGTATTACGTAGGAATCAACCATTCATATGATTCTTTGATAGAAAGAAATCACAAAAAATGGTATGTTGCTGCCGTTTTGAAACGATTTAAAGATCACCGAAGTAATGTCTAAACCCAATGATTCAAGGCAAAGATAAAGATCCTGGAACAAGGAAATACCGTTTTCAATTGTCTCAACAACCAGATCATATTTAAGAATCAAAATAGATTCTAAAGGAGACAGACAAAAAGGGTTAGAGACCACTCAATAAATTTAATACCTAAAAGGTTTCTTTTGAGTTATTTGAGAGTTATTCAACTTGAGTTATGAGGATACAAATAATTTTTTTTTTTTGGGGGGGGGGGGAAGACTAAGAAAAAGTATTTAAACTAAAATCAATAATATAATGAATTTGATGATTTTATGGATCTATTTGATATTATGATTCTATACATAGACATAATTTAGAATTTTCTCGAGCCGTACGAGGAGAAAACTTCTTATACGTTTCTAGGGGGGGGGGAGTATTGTTCATCTATCCCAATGAGCCATTTATCGAATCGTTGCAATTGATGTTCGATCCCGACGAGAGGGAAGAGATCTTCGTAAAGTGGGTTTTTATGACCCGATAAAGAATCAAATCTATTTAAATGTTCCTGCTATTCTATATTTCCTTGAAAAAGGTGCTCAACCTACAGGAACTGTTCATGATATTTCAAAAAGGGCGGGGGTTTTTACGGAACTTCGCCCTAATCAACAAATAAAATTCAATTAATGAAATAAAAAAAATGTGGATGATTTGTATATAGCCTTGTATAACCTTTTTGTTTCTTTGCTATTTCCTCTTTTGTTCTATTTATATCATACTAAATTTATTATTGTTACTATAAAAGAGTGTCTTTTATAACGACAAAAATCTATTTATATTTTATTGATATAAATTTTATTGATATATATAAAATAGATAGAAAAAGATTAAGTGAATAAATAAATGAAGTAATCGGGTCTATAAATATAAAATTTTGAGATTACTGTCAATGAGTTAAGGAACAAATAAAAAAACACAAAGGATTTCACTTGCTTATTTTAGTGAATAAACCTCATTTTTTTACTTAATTTTTTTTTCCACCAATATTGTATCAATGTTGTGTTGTATAGAAATATTATATATAGTGCCAATCCAACACAAGTCCTTAGTTTTTTTTTTTTTTTTCTTATTTTTTCTTATAATTCTAATTGTCTAATTGTTATAATTCTAATTGTCTAATTGATTGAAATTGGAATTGTTAGTTAGATTTATAAATTGTTTTTTCTTTTGTATTCTTTTCTCAACATTCATATTGACAACAGTGTATCAAATAAATATAATCCGATCGTGGATAAAAGGATCCATTTATATCTCCGTCCCATAGCTTTTATTTCATTCAAATAATGGGTTCTTGTATTTTCTGTGATACAAGAAGTCTTTTTTTGATTAAGATTAAACTCAATAAAATCTATATATACTATAGAATTAATGGATGTATTTTTAAATATTTTACTTTATCCCTATTTTTATCTGAGAATTTTTTCATCGGATCTGCTCATTTTTATTATGTTCAGAATCTAATCAATTAGAATTTAAAAAATTTGTGCTATTTTAATGTTTTGATTGGTTTGGATTGCGTTGTGCAATTCAATCTTTTTTTTATTGAGATTCCGATTGTATCTACACATTCTAATTATTTTATTTGGGTTGCTAACTCAACGGTAGAGTACTCGGCTTTTAAGTGCGGCTAGCATCTTTTACACATTTGTATGAAGCAAAAGATTCGTCCATACCATCGGTAGAGTTTGTAAGACCACGACTGATCCTGAAAGGAATGAATGGAAAAAGCAGCATGTCGTATCAATGGATAATTCTAAGAATATTTCATTCTTACCGAATAGGTCCAAAACCTTATTAAAATTGTTTGAATTCTTGTCGTGTAATAAAAAAAATGAATTTGGTCGAGTGAATAAATGGGTAGAGCCCTACTACGGTTCCAATTATAGGGAAACAAAAAGTAATGAGCTTCTGTTCTTAATTTTTGAATGATTACCCGATCTAATTAGACGTTAAAAATATATTAGTGCTTAATACGGGAAAAACTTTTCCCATGAGTGGATTATAAATTTCTTATGAGTCCTAATTATTAGCTATTACCCATTATGGGGTAGAGATAAATGTGTAGAAGAAGGCAGTATATTGATAAAGATTTTTCAAAATCAAAAGAGCGATTGGATTGAAAAAATAAAGGACTTCTAACCATCTTGTTACCCTAGAATGAACATAAATCAATTAGATGGAAAAAGAGAGGCTAGAGAGTCTGTTGATGAGTCTTACTTGTTCCGAGGTATTTTCTTACTATAATACCTTGTTTTGACTGTATCGTACTATGTATCATTTGATAACCCAATAAATCACCTATTTCTTTTCTTGTTCACATTAAAAATGGAAGAATTTCAAGGATATTTAGAACTAGATAGATATCAGCAACATGACTTCCTATACCCACTTATCTTTCGGGAGTATATTTATGCACTTGCTCATGATCATGGTTTAAATAGATCGATTTTGTTGGATAATGTAGGTTATGACACTAAATATAGTTTACTAATTATAAAACGTTTAATTAGTCGAATGTATCAACAGAATCATTTGATAATTTCCGCTAATGATTCTAACCAAAAAAAATTTTTTGGGTACAACAAAAATTTGTATTCTCAAATGATGTCGGAGGGATTTGCAGTCATTGTGGAAATTCCGTTTTCCCTACGATTAGTATCTTCCTTAGAGGCGACAGAAATCGTAAAATCTTATAATTTACGATCAATTCATTCAATATTTCCTTTTTTAGAGGACAAATTCCCACATTTAAATTATGTATCAGATGTACTAATACCCTACCCCATTCATCTGGAAATCTTGGTCCAAACCCTTCGCTATTGGGTGAAAGATCCCTCTTCTTTACATTTATTACGACTCTTTCTTCACGAGTATTATAATTGGAATAGTCTTATTACTCCAAAAAAAATTATTTTTTCAAAAAGTAATCCACGATTATTCTTGCTCCTATATAATTCTCATGTATGTGAATACGAATCCATTTTACTTTTTCTTCGTAATCAATCTTCTCATTTACGATTAACCTCTTCTGGTATCTTTTTTGAGCGAATACATTTCTATGAAAAAAAAAAATATCCTGTAGAAGAAGTCTTCGTTAATGATTTTCCGGCCGCCATCTTATGGTTCTTCAAGGATCCTTTTATGCATTATGTTAGATATCAAGGAAAATCTATTCTGTCTTCGAAGGATACCCCTCTTCTGATGAATAAGTGGAAATATTATCTTGTCAATTTATGGCAATGTCATTCTTATGTGTGGTCTCAACCAGGAAGGATTTATATAAACCAATTATCCAAGCATTCCCTTGATTTTTTGGGTTATTTTTCAAGTATGCGACCAAACCTTTCGGTGGTACGGGG